TTTACTCTTATTAGGGTTAAAAGTTTTTTGTTCGAATCCTTTCATTTCAATTTAAGTAATTGGTTGGTCATACAATAAATCGACTATAATAGTAGTGTCCTATTTGATGAAAAAAAAAGTAAAGGTGATATTGGGTCATTCACTCCAAACAAAATGGATTTAATTATATTGAAAAAGAATAGAAATAATCAAAATTGAAGTTCTTTTCAAATCTAATTCTTTCATTCCAAAATTACTTTTTCTTAAGTATAATCTTATTTTGTAATCAAGTTACACGACACACATAATTCTTATTACTATACCCAAACCCAACTCACGAATTGAACAATGAACCTGTTGATTCGGAATGGAAAGATCGGTCGATGTTACCGTCGATGAATTGATTGATTTTATTCTATCTATTTCACTCTATCTTCTTTGAAGTCATCGGGGCCATCCATAATGACTGATAAATTAATGACTGATAAATTACAAACTTTCAATTGGAACTAATTTTCTGTCAATTGTTTGTTTTCTTACCATCATATTCGACAAAAATGGAAACTTAGGTAAGTGTTTTATCAATGTATGTAGCAAAAAAAAATATAGTTAAGTTAATTTAGCTTTTTCATGCTTACTATAACTAGTTATTTCGGTTTTCTGCTAGCTGCTTTAACTATAACCTCGGCTCTATTAATTAGTTTGAACAAGATGCAACTTATTTGAAATGAATTGAATGACCAATTCATAAAAATAAATATTTCGCCAGAATTGTGCGGGTATTGTATGATTCCTTTCCGCATCAATTGCCAGTTCTTAGTCATTGAGATTCATGAATAATTCAGATTAATATTTAGAGATAGATCTTACTTCTATTTTTATTCTCCTCAAAACAAAAAAATCAAAATGATTGAAGTTTTTCTATTTGGAATCGTCTTAGGTCTAATTCCTATTACTTTGGCAGGATTATTTGTAACTGCATATTTACAATACAGACGCGGTGATCAGTTGGACCTTTAATTGAGTAATATTTCTTTTTTTGATTGACCTCCTGCAAAGAGGAGGTCAAATACAAATTGTAATTCAACTTTATTAAGATTAAGTTATTTTATTGTGATTCGACATAAGATAAACAGAATCACGCTCTGTAGGATTTGAACCTACGACATCGGGTTTTGGAGACCCGCGTTCTACCGAACTGAACTAAGAGCGCTTTCTTATGATCCGAGATACGATTGTAAAGAAAAGGATTTTTCATACTCCAATACACCTTGCATACATATACATATAGTATGCAATACGGCAAAATTATATCAAATTTTAATCGATTTAAATTAATCCCTCCTTACTTCCTATAGAAGAAGTAATAGGTAGGGATGACAGGATTTGAACCCGTGACATTTTGTACCCAAAACAAACGCGCTACCAAGCTGCGCTACATCCCTTTCCAAATTGTTGTACAGTGGCATTGTACAAAATCCTTGTCTTGTTTTCCAGATCGTTATTTTATCCTCTATCTATATACAATTTTTCTGTCCTTTTTTTTTTCTTTTTCTTTCATCTTTCATATAATAAAAGATATATATATATATCAAACTAATCTATAAAAATATATATCTCAAACTAATCTATAAAAAAAGAATGAATATTTATTTGTAATGCTCAGGAAGAGGGGGTCATCTGTTCCGACTTTTAGGTATAGGAAAATCTCACCTACTGGTTCGTTCATTGTACATATTCATCTTAGTTAAGAATTCCACATAAGACTGAATACAAATGATCTTGAACTACAGCATCTGATCATATATGTTTTACACTAAACTAAAATAAAGAAGGAGGATTTTCAATGCGAGATATAAAAACATATCTCTCCACGGCTCCTGTACTAACTACTCTATGGTTTGGGTCTTTGGCGGGTCTCTTGATAGAAATTAATCGTTTATTCCCGGATGCCTTATTATTCCCCTTTTTTCATTCTAGTTATTGATATGCAAAGAAATGAGGAGAATTAAAGATACATTTCTACGTGACTAAGATTGCGTTCCTCTTTTTTAGTTTAGTTCTTAGGATAGGAAAGAAAAAGTGTATTGAACCTCAGAAAAATGCAGTGGATCTAAGATTGAATTTTATTGAATTTTGGAGAACAGAAATAGAAATGTGAGTCCAATATATTCTATGGGCAGGCTCCACGAAATCAAATCAAATCATAAGAGAAAAAAGATACTTAAATGAAATACTGAGATTAGGGTAGTAGGATGCTGGTTCGAAAGTAATTGTATTACTTAATTATTACTCAATTAATATTAATTTAATTACAACCAAATCTTTAGAAATTCCATTTCTAGTTAGTAACTTCTATTGATTTTTTTGTTCTTTTCTTCTTCTTCGGTTCGGATCGAAAATAGAAGAATTTAAGTCGATCAAAAGGAGGTTCATGGCCAAGGGTAAGGATGTCAGAGTCAGAGTTATTTTGGAATGCGCCAGTTGTGTCCGAAATGGTATCAATAAAGAATTGCCGGGTATTTCTAGATATATTACTCAAAAGAGTCGACACAATACACCCAATCGATTAGAATTAAGAAAATTTTGTCGCTATTGTCGCACACATACGATTCATGGAGAAATAAAGAAATAGATCGAAAGGAACATGTGTACGATCTTTCCAAGGAGCAGGAAGAGGAAAGGAAAAACTTAACATATATACAACACAATATATATAACAACATATATAATCAAACGCTATTCAGTCGGATCTAAAATGAATAAAGAAATAGAATTTTCGAGATAAGGAATAAAATAACCCATGGATAAATCCAAGCAACCCTTTCGTAAATCCAAGCGATCTTTTCGTAGGCGTTTGCCCCCAATTGGATCGGGGGATCGAATCAATTATAGAAACATGAGTTTAATTAGTCGATTTATTAGTGAACAAGGAAAAATATTATCTAGACGTGTCAATAGATTGACCTTGAAACAACAACGATTAATTACTATTGCTATAAAACAAGCTCGTATTTTATCTTTGTTACCTTTTCTTAATAATGAGAAACAATTTGAGAGAGCCGAGTCGATCCCTCGAACTACTGGTCCTAGAACCAGAAATAAATAGGCATACCCCTTCAATTGACTCAAAACTCTCAAGCTCAAATTGATGTTTTGTTAAGAAAAAAATGGAGAAGGGAAAATCCTTCTTGTATTGAAAGATTTCGTTCATTCCTACTACTTATAAGTATCTTAATTTATTTTCATTCTATCTTCCCGGAGTTCATTCTCCGGGGAATTTTGTTTCAATCATTCCTGTATATTACTTTAGAATCTTTTTTATTTGAGAGATCTTATTCGAAATCATGTAAAGGCAATTTTTATTCTCTATAGCTATTTGCGCAAGTATTTTACGATTAAGAAGTAATTGCCTCTTGTACAGATTGTGTATGAATTTACTATAACTAGGGAATACCCCATTATCACGAGTTACTGCATTTATACGAGTAATCCACAAACGACGAAAATCCCTCTTTTGCCTACCTCTATCTCGATGAGAAGAAACTAAGGCTCTCATTTTTTGTTGAGTAATTGTTCGAGTAAGTCTTGAATGAGCCCCTCTAAAAGTTGATGCAAATAAACGAATTTTTCTTCGACGTCTCCGAGCTGTATATCCTCGTCTAACTCTGGTCATTGAATCAAATTAAACTTTAATGAATAACTAATTGATTTCTCTTCATTCAGTCATTCTTTTTTTCCCTCCTCCGTTCGATTAATAACAAAGCGGATTATTCCGGTATATAAAAAATAAATTCCCATGGCTTTTGCTACTATGACCTTCCCAACCACGATTTTTTATTCCTTCCAGACATTTGACCTGGAAATAAGAAATTCTACTGATACTAAAAAAAAATAGTGAGTTTCATCGTTTCTATGGTTACTTCTTAAACGGTTAGGTACTTTCTATACACCGGAGCCTCTTCTGTCATTTAATCAAATGTTATTGTGAACTTGTATAGTTCACACCCTTTGGCTCTACCCATCAATTATACAGTAATATATCTTTTCACAATAAGAGTTATCCATATAGTGACGGTATTTAAATTATGAAAGTTGGCTAGGTAGCTGACCCTATTAGTCCGTTCTTTCAAGAATAAGAGCATAATCATAGCATTTCCTCCGCTTAATGGATAATCATTTGCTACCAATGGAGAAGCGCTTCTCATCTCAAATCGAATTGATTGGATTTGCACCAATGGAAACCAAAAATTCTATACACAATATAGGAGATAGATCTTTCTTTTTAGTTTTAGATAGTAAATAGCCTTCTTCGAATCTATCTATCCTATTCATTGGTACTGATTGATCGTTGATACTAGAAAAATTGTCTCATTTGTTCGAGTTCATGATCTGAACGAGTCGCACATACACCCTAGTACATGTTCCTCGACGCTGAGGACATCCTCGAAGAGCGGGGGATTTCGTGACATTTCTTATTTTCTGTCTTGTATTTCTAATAAGTTGTTTAATAGTTGGCATATCGTATATATAGAATTATAGAATAGTTTGGTTTAGATCGATCTTAACCGGATGGTTGATTATTATGAATTATTTCTATTCAATGTCCAATCAAAGAAAATTCGAATTATGATTTGAAATGGAATCATGGATTTACACGAAATCGTTCGTATTTTCATTTTCGACCGCTACAAGATCAACAATGCCATGAGCTTGGGCTTCTGTTGCTGACATAAAAGCATCCCTTTCCATGTCTTCGGAGACAGCCCATAAGGGATTGCCCGTTCTTTGTACATAAACCCTTGTGAGTGTTTCACGAAGTTTTAGTAGTTCTTCTGCTTCCAGGATAAATTCCCCTGCTTGTGCCTCATAAAAAGAACTAGCAGGTTGGTGAATCATAACCCTGATGTTACTGATATAACAGTATGAATGTTCTTCTATTTCCCATAATTGGGCTAAAGTAAGGGATAAAAAATAAGAATAAGAAAAAAATAGAATTGAACAACCGTACAGGCATCTTTTTGCATACGGCTCTACAATGGAATTGAATTTGACCCTCTTCTCTCAAAAGACGAGGGAAATATAATCCATCCGATCCAGATCGTTGAATGATCCATTTACCACCCTTCCTTTCGTTGGAGTAATAAAATACTATGATGGCTCTGTTGCTTTCTATATTTATCTCGTCTATGATTTAGCAATCCCAAAGTTTCTTTCTGATACGATCAAATAGGGAAAAATGATCGTTTTTTTTTTCATTTTTATACTCTTTCTTTAATAAAATGAATATCAGAAAGAGACTTCCGGTTTGGAATAAAAGTGGTTTGTGACGCTGAAATGTACTCCCGACACGTAAGATCAAATCGAAAATAACCTTTATTTCATATTACTATCTCGATACAAAACCTCATGTTATGAAAAAACAATAATGGTTTGTTCATATCGAACTCAAAGTGCCATGCTATTATTACTTATAATTCATATTCGATATGGCGAAGGCATAGTCTTCTTTTTTTTTTTAACAAACTCATTGGCGCCAAGCGTGAGGGAATGCTAGGCGTTTGGTAATTTCTCCTCCGACTAGAATTAAAGATCCCATTGAAGCGGCTAATCCCATGCATATTGTATGTACATCAGGTGGCACAAATTGCATAGTATCATAAATGGCCATTCCTGGGATTACCCATCCGCCGGGAGAGTTTATAAACAAATAAAGATCCTTAGTAGCATCTTCTATACTGAGATATACCATGAGACCAACAAGTTGATTTGAGATCTCATTATCAACCTCTTGGCCCAAAAAAAGTAATCTTTCTCGATGAAGTCGGTTGATTAGGACAAAATTGTATCCCTCAGAAACCGTACGTGCACCTTTGGATGCATACGGTTCAAAAAAAAAAATTGCGAAAAAAAAATCAATGTGTCGATTCCAGTCCCATTTCTTTTTTTTGTAACAGGTTTTAAAATGGAATGAAAGGGTTTGTTTTTCTTTTTTTCTATTTTTCAAAAAAAAAAGAAAAGGTTTTTTGGACCCCGCCCTATACTATAAAAACTATAAAATAAGAAAAAAGAATTTACTGAACTTATTGAACTAATCTCTCATTGATATATTGTTTCATCACGATTTAAATCACAATGTCGTTTTCTTGTTCCTGAATGGGCCTTTTCAATTCTTTTAGGTTCATGTTCTACTCCGGGTAAAGATCTGTCCGAATTCCATTTGTACATATAGGGCAAATAATTTCAGTACCACTTCTTGTTTTTTCAATTCGTTTCATGCTTTACTTGCCTTCCCACAAACTATTCGCTGTATTCATCTATTATACAAGTGGTAATTGTAGATATATTACCAATTTGGTATTTTCTGAACGGAGCCTGAATATTTTATCGGTCTAAGTCAACCATAAATTCTTCTACTTCTAATTGATAATGTTGATCCCGAATATAAATTGATCTAATTGCACTTCACGCTACAAATAATTGACAGTCAATATTTCTTGGGCGAAGCATAGAATATCTCGATCGGGGGAGAGAACGGGGTAAATCCCATATGACCCAATATGTCTGACAAGTCGCACTATACGTCAACCCAAACCGCATCTTCCTCTCCAGGACTCCGAAAAGGTACTTTTGGGACACCAATAGGCATTAAATTAAACAAAAAAATTAAGCACTATACTTCACTTTAATATGGAAACGTAACAATGGGTTTATTGTCTTCATCATCCTTTTTTTTTCTGTTTATTCTATTTTATCCCTAAATTAGAAGGGAAAACTTATTGAATAAAGAAAAATTTTAATGAAAGGATCGAGCGTTCGAATGATAAATAAGTTTCTATGCACTCGTTCCCCCAAAATAGGATCAATCCTTCCATTGCGTATTCGTACTCATCGGGTATAGTATAGAATAGATCTGTTTCTCTTTGTTCTTATGAACAGAATTGTTCCCTTATTTTCAAGGGAACGGAATAAATATTAATCCTTTCTAAGACAGAATCCACTGTAAAGGTTAGGTACTATAGTATAGTCTTTTCCAATGCGATAAAGTTACATAGTGTCTATTTATTTTTGATAAAGGGGTATCTCCATGGGTTTACCTTGGTATCGTGTTCATACTGTCGTATTGAATGATCCCGGTCGATTACTTTCTGTCCATATAATGCATACCGCTCTGGTTTCTGGTTGGGCCGGTTCGATGGCTCTATACGAATTAGCAGTTTTTGATCCCTCTGACCCCGTTCTTGATCCAATGTGGAGACAAGGTATGTTTGTTATACCCTTCATGACCCGTTTAGGAATAACCAATTCATGGGGTGGTTGGAGTATTTCAGGGGGAACTATAACGAATCCGGGTATTTGGAGTTATGAAGGTGTGGCAGGGGCACATATTGTGTTTTCCGGCTTGTGCTTCTTGGCAGCTATCTGGCATTGGGTGTATTGGGACCTAGAAATATTCTGCGATGAACGTACGGGAAAACCCTCTTTGGATTTGCCCAAAATCTTTGGAATTCATTTATTTCTCTCAGGATTGGCTTGTTTTGGCTTTGGCGCATTTCATGTAACAGGCTTGTATGGTCCCGGAGTATGGGTGTCCGATCCTTATGGACTAACTGGAAAAGTACAATCTGTAAATCCAGCATGGGGTGTGGAAGGTTTTGATCCTTTTGTTCCGGGGGGAATAGCCTCTCATCATATTGCAGCGGGTACATTGGGCATATTAGCGGGTCTATTCCATCTTAGTGTTCGTCCACCTCAACGCCTATACAAAGGATTACGTATGGGAAATATTGAAACTGTGCTTTCCAGTAGTATCGCTGCTGTTTTTTTTGCAGCTTTCGTAGTTGCCGGAACTATGTGGTATGGTTCAGCAACTACCCCAATCGAATTATTTGGCCCCACTCGTTATCAGTGGGATCAGGGATACTTCCAGCAAGAAATATATCGAAGAGTTGGGGCTGGACTGGCCGAAAATCTGAGTTTATCGGAAGCTTGGTCTAAAATTCCCGAAAAATTAGCTTTTTATGATTACATTGGTAATAATCCCGCAAAAGGGGGATTATTTAGAGCAGGCTCAATGGACAACGGGGATGGAATAGCTGTTGGATGGTTAGGACACCCCATCTTTAGAGATAAAGAAGGGCATGAACTTTTTGTACGTCGTATGCCTACCTTTTTTGAAACATTCCCGGTAGTTTTGGTAGATGTAGACGGAATTGTTAGAGCCGATGTTCCTTTTAGAAGGGCAGAATCAAAATATAGTGTTGAACAAGTAGGTGTAACTGTTGAGTTCTATGGTGGCGAACTCAATGGAGTCAGTTATAGTGATCCCACTACTGTGAAAAAATATGCTAGACGTGCCCAATTAGGTGAAATTTTTGAATTAGACCGGGCTACTTTGAAATCCGATGGTGTTTTTCGTAGTAGTCCAAGAGGTTGGTTCACTTTTGGGCATGCTTCATTTGCTCTGCTCTTCTTTTTCGGACACATTTGGCATGGCGCTAGAACCTTGTTCAGAGATGTTTTTGCTGGTATTGATCCAGATTTGGATGCTCAAGTGGAATTTGGAACATTCCAAAAAATTGGAGATCCAACTACACGGAGACAAGCAGTCTGATACAACATTGTTGGGGTATCTTCCGCTTATATATTTTTGTTTTATTTGATATAGTGTACTAAAGACAGTGTACTGAATAAATTTTGACTTGAATCACCATCTTTTTTTTTTACTCTTTCACTTTCTTTATACGGTAAATGATCCCAAATGAATAGGAATAGATGTGGAAGCTATAATTGTAAATCACAATCGAATCTATGGAAGCATTGGTTTATACATTCCTCTTAGTCTCAACGTTAGGCATAATTTTTTTCGCTATCTTTTTTCGAGAACCACCTAAGGTTCCGACTAAAAAAATGAAATAATTTTTCATTATCTTAATTGAAGTAATGAGCCCCCCCAATATGGGGGGCTCATTACTTCAATTAGTCCCCGTGTTCTTCGAATGGATCTCTTAGTTGTTGAGAAGGTTGGCCAAAAGCGGTATATAAAGCGTACCCAGTAAAGCTTACAAGTAAACCAGATATGAAGATGGCGATTAGGGTTGCTGTTTCCATTTATTTTTAGATGATTTTAAGATCACAATACAATGGATCTACAATAAGATCGTTTAATCGTTTATTTACAACTACAACGGAATGGTATACAAAGTCAACAGATCTCAACCAATGATTAAATAAAATAGGATTTATGGCTACACAAACCGTAGAGGGTAGTTCCAGATCTGGGCCAAGACGAACTATTATAGGGGATTTATTAAAACCGTTGAATTCGGAATATGGTAAAGTAGCTCCAGGCTGGGGTACTACGCTACTTATGGGGGTGGCAATAGCTTTATTTGCGGTATTCCTATCTATTATTTTGGAAATTTATAATTCTTCCGTTTTACTGGATGGAATTTCCGTGAGTTAAGTTCATAAGATCCTAGGTTTTCAATCAAAAAAAAATTACTTAAAACTCCGATTTCTAGATCATTCTGGTAGTTCGACCGTGGAATTTATTTGTTTCGGTATTTCCGGAATATGAGTGTGTGACTTGTTATAATTGATCCTATTGATAATACAGAGAATGAGTCTGTCATCTTTATCAAGGCGATTCTACCCCGTCAGATATTTATTCTAGTATCTTGAGCACGGAATATAATATATACAATAGATAAAAAAAAGAAATATTTGAACTATGATTCATACTCACTATTCAGACTTCACGACCGGACTAAAAAAAATAGGTATTTCCGAAATCAAACGATTTTTCTTCCTTCAGACTTATTTTCACCGAAATACAGCTGTTTCTTTTCTATAGATTTTGTTGAGTTATTACATCTATTCATTGAATAAGTGATGATCAAAGGATTCTTACTCAGAAAACCTTTGAGTTTAGCTTGGGACTTTATTAAATATCATCGTGGTTCTAGTATGAATCTGAGGTTTCAATTGATTCATGGGGTCTCAACAAGAGAATTCCTATTATATTAATAGTAAAACAAGAGTCAATCTGCATTACGTACAAAAAAACAACAAATCAAATAACAAAAAAAATAGGGAAGAGAAGATTCAAAACTCCTGTAATGATCAACATAAAGAAAGACGGATGAGCCAACTTGATTTGGTATTATCTTTCACAAAGAAGAAATTCCGGATTTTTGTTACTTCGTATTTTCGGGCAAAATAGAATCAAGTGGATAAGAAGTTTTGAACTTTTTATTACATATCTGTTGAAAACCAGTATTTGTGTGTTACTGCTTGAGCCGTACGAGATGAAATTCTCATATACGGTTCTCGAGGGGGGGTTCCTATCTCAATAAAGTATATGATTGGTTCGAGGAACGTCTCGAGATTCAGGCGATTGCAGATGATATAACTAGTAAATATGTTCCTCCTCATGTTAACATATTTTATTGTCTAGGGGGGATCACACTTACTTGCTTTTTAGTACAAGTAGCTACGGGTTTTGCTATGACTTTTTACTATCGTCCAACCGTTACGGAAGCCTTTTCCTCTGTTCAATACATAATGACTGAGGCCAACTTTGGCTGGTTAATCCGATCAGTTCATCGATGGTCAGCAAGTATGATGGTTTTAATGATGATCCTGCACGTATTTCGTGTGTATCTCACAGGTGGATTTAAAAAACCCCGCGAATTAACTTGGGTTACAGGCGTGGTTCTGGCTGTATTGACTGCATCTTTTGGTGTAACTGGTTATTCCTTACCTCGGGACCAAATTGGTTATTGGGCCGTAAAAATTGTGACGGGTGTGCCTGAAGCTATTCCCGTAATAGGATCCCCTTTGGTAGAGTTATTACGTGGAAGTGCTAGTGTGGGCCAATCCACTTTGACTCGTTTTTATAGTTTACACACTTTTGTATTGCCTCTTCTTACTGCTGTATTTATGTTAATGCACTTTCTAATGATACGTAAGCAAGGTATTTCAGGTCCTTTATAGAGAAGATAGATCATAGATATTTGTAAAAATGATATATTATTTGGGGGAGGAAAATAGTATTTCATTGCTACAAATATGGATTATTGAAAAAAAAATAAGACATATTGTTTGGATACTTCTCTTCAACTCCGAAGTATTGTATTCTTTATTTTATATGAATAGTTGAAGTGGATTTTCCGAAGAGAAGATGGATTATGGGAGTGTGTGACTTGAACTATTGATTGGTCCATGCAGATATATGATTTTATCTGCCACGTTAGAATTCACAACCAAATGTGTCTCCGTATCCAACCACCACGTAAGTACCTTACGTATCAAAGGATAGGCTGGTTTGTTTGCGAAGAATCTTTTCTATGATCATACCCGATCATGTCATGCATGAACAGGCTCCGCAAGATCCCGTAGAATATGGAATTAAGTGATGTGGCATGATTCAGATTATGTTCTATCTATCTATTTCACTTATCTATTTATAGTATAGAAATGCATTCACTTCCTCTGCATCGACCTGATTTATGATACTATCGGAGTGAAATAAAAGATCTAAAGAAAAACAGAGGCTGGACTTTATTAGATTAGTAACAAGTAAATACTTTGTATGTAATACAATCGAGAATCGAGATGTTGTGGGGATAAACACCAACCAAAAGACATGAGACAATCCAGGAAGCACTTAATCATGATCAAAGATCAAATTAGTAAGCCTACTTGGATATTGAGCATTTACCTTTCTTTAAGAACTGAAAGAACTGAATTCTTTGCACTGAATAGTTTACAAATTGAGTCTGGTAAATCTTTTCTTATATAGAGTCATTATACATTATAATTATATTATGTGTGTGGATATGTATGAAAGATATTATATATATTTCATCATATGAATCTATTTCTGTTATTCCTTTGATTCTTGCTCGAGCCGGATGATGAAAAATTATCATGTCCGGTTCCTTCGGGGGATGGATCCATAAGAATTCATCTATCCCAATAACAAAGAAACCTGATTTAAATGATCCTGTATTGAGAGCTAAATTGGCCAAAGGAATGGGGCATAATTATTATGGAGAACCCGCCTGGCCCAATGATCTTTTATATATTTTTCCAGTAGTAATTCTAGGTACTATTGCATGTAACGTAGGCTTAGCAGTTCTAGAACCGTCAATGATTGGTGAACCGGCGGATCCATTTGCAACTCCTTTGGAAATATTACCCGAATGGTACTTTTTTCCCGTATTTCAAATACTTCGCACAGTACCAAATAAGTTATTGGGTGTTCTTTTAATGGTTTCAGTACCAACAGGATTATTGATAGTACCATTTTTGGAAAATGTGAATAAATTCCAAAATCCATTTCGTCGTCCAGTAGCTACAACAGTTTTTTTGATCGGTACCGCAGTAGCTCTTTGGTTAGGTATTGGAGCAACATTACCTATTGATAAATCTTTAACTTTAGGTCTTTTTCAAATTGATTCAACTTCAACCGTGAAATACCTTAGCGTAGGTATCTAGGGGATAGTCACTTTAAAGTGACTATCCCCTAGATACCTTAATTTTATTACGATTCATTCTGTAAAAATATGGATTGTGCCGAAGATGAAAAACTAATTTTCTTCTTTTTTTTCTTTCAAAAAAAAAAAAAGAAGATGAAATAATTATAATGGATTTCAAATTAAAACTTTTTCTTAGGTAAATCAACTGCAAAATGCTTCTGTAGAGTGTCCAATATTTGTTTTACATCTTCTATGCGAAAATATTCAATTTTTATAAGATTTTCTTGACCCTTACTCAAAAGGTCCAATAATGTATGTATATCGCACCTTTTGAGACAATTATAGGTCCTGGAAGGTAATTCTGATTGGTCAATAAAAATATATTTCAATGGAATTCCCTTTTTGTTTTTCTTTAGATTAGATAATCTATCTTGAAAGGTAAAAGGGGGTAAAGTAAACTTGTTTTTATTTTCCTCGAAATTAATGTTTTCTTCCTCTGCATGGAGAAAAGGAACAAATAAATCAATTAAATTACGAGAAGCTTCATAAAGTGCTTCTTTAGGAGTTAAACTTCCATTTGTCCATATTTCTAGAAAAAGTATTTCTTGTTTTTCATTCCCATTACCATAAGAATGAATACTATGATTTGCATTTCGAACAGGCATGAATACAGCATCTATAGAATAACTTCCATCATGAGAATTAGTTATGGGTTTCATACGATATCCGCGATCTCTCTTGATTTGTAATTCAATGCGCAAATCAATTGGTTCTGTCAGATTAGCTATATACTGTGTCGTATCAACTATTTCCACGGAAGGTGGTGAGATGATATCTTGAGCAGTTACGTACCTAGGACCTCTAACACAAATGGATGCGTCTCTAATTCCATAGAGATTACTTCTCAATACAATTTCTTTCAAATTTAATAAAATTTCATGTACTGATTCTTCAATACCTACTACTGTAGAATATTCATGTGGTACCTTCTCAGATTTTGCACGTGTGATACATGTTCCTTCTATTTCTCCAAGTAAAGCCCTCCGCATGGCAATACCTATGGTATCGGCCTGCCCTTTCATAAGCGGGGACAGAATGAAACGTCCATAATAAAGACGTTTACTGTCTACTCGTGATTCAACACACTTCCACTGTAGTGTTCGAGTGGATTCTGTTATTTCCTCTCGAACCATACTAATATTCTAATTTGATCAGATTATTGAATCATTTATTTCTCTTGATAGTTGTTTAATTCTTATTTCTACACACGTCTTTTTTTTGGAGGTCGACATCCATTATGTGGCATAGGTGTTACATCACGTACGAAACTTAATAGTATACCACTTCTACGAATGGCTCGTAATGCTGCATCTCTTCCGAAACCAGGACCCTTTATCATAACTTCTGCTCGTTGTATATCCTGATCAATTATTGTACGAATAGCGTTTACTGCTGCAGCTTGAGCAGCATAGGGTGTTCCTCTTCTTGTGCCTTTGAATCCAGAAGTACCCGCGGAGGCCCAAGAAACCACCTGACCACGTACATCTGTAACAGTTACAATGGTATTGTTGAAACTCGCTTGAACATGAATAACTCCTTTTGGTATTCTACGTCCATTCTTGCGTGAACCAATACGTCCATTCCTACGTGAACCAATTCTTGGTATAGGTTTTGTCATATTTTATTATCTCATAAATATGAGTCAGAAATATATGTAAACATACGGAGATATCCATTTCATGTTAAAACAGATCCCTTTTTTTTTTACAGGGATCCCCATTTTAGAAAGAAAGTTCTTTTTTTTTAAGGATTACCCTTGTCTCTGTTTATGTCTCGGATTGGAACAAATCACCATAATTCGTCCACGCCTATGGATCAGTCGACATTTCTCACAAATTTTACGAACAGAAGCCCTTATTTTCATATTTCTCATTCCTTTACCCCTGAATCTACTCCTTGGAAGAAAATAAGTCTCTTGAATTTTTGAACTTCGAATTGTATACCATACCCTACGAAAGGAATGTTTAAAAAAATCATTTAATCGTTCGAATCCTTGTTACGAAGTCTATAAATTATACGTCCTTTGGTTGAATCATAACGACTTACTTCGATTTTTACTCTATCTCCAGGTAGTATCCGTATAAAACTGCGCCGTATCCTTCCTGAAACATAACCTAGAATTAAATCTTCATTATCTAAACGTACCCTGAACATACCATTGGGAAGTGATTCAGTAATTAAACCTTCATGAATCAATTTTTGTTCTTTCATTCCAGGTAACCCCTTTTAAGTATCAACTAATGGAGGAAGAGTTATATAACTCACTTTTCTTCTCTATTCTCTATTTCACAAATAGGAATTTAGAGGTAAAATTAGGATACCGGAGGAGGATCACCATATATAACACAAAACTTCTCCTCCAATTTTTTTTAATCGAGCTTCTCGATCTGTCATTATACCTTGAGAAGTAGAAAGAATTACAATCCCTATTCCACCTAAAATCTTAGGAATTCGTTGATAGTTGGAATAGATTCGTAGACCGGGTCGGCTGATACGCTTTAAAATAGTTCTATATACTCCTTTACTAGTCCTTCTATGTCGTAGGGTTGAAACCAAGAAAAATCTCTGACTTTCCTGATGTTTTCGAACGTTTTCAATAAAACCTTCTCGCAGAAGTATTTTAACAATGTTTTCGGTGATATTAGTAGATGCTATTCGAACCGTTCCTTTTTTATCCATGTCAGCATTTCTTATAGAAGTTATTATATCGGCAATAGTATCCCTACCCATGATGAACTAGAATTATTGGTGTCTCCTAATTTTGATATAATCAACATGTTTTTTCTTTGTTTTTCTTTTTTTTTATTCAAAGTATATGCGTGAGACCTAATCTACTAAGAATTAATTGCTCTATTTTTGATACCCGAAACTATTATAGTTTCATCTACTAGTATTTATAATACCTCGGGAGCTAATGAAACTATTTTAGTAAAATTCAACTGTCTCAATTCCCGAGGAATCGCACCAAAAACTCGAGTTCCTTTTGGATTTCCTTCTTGATCAATGACAACCGCTGCATTGTCATCATATCGTATTATAATACCGTTGTCACGTTTGAGTTCTTTACATGTACGTACAATTACAGCTCTAATTACTTCTGATCTTTCTAGAGGCATATTGGGCACTGCTTCTTTGATTACAGCAACAATAACGTCACCAATATGAGCATATCGGGGATTCCCTGCCCCTATGATTCGAATACACATCAATTCTCGAGCCCCGCTGTTATCTGCTACATTCAAAAGGGTTTGGGGTTGAATCATATCATTTTTCTTTTTTTATCTGTTATTTCAATGCAAAGAATGTCAATGCAAAGAATGAAGGAAAAAAAGAGATATTGTCTTTCCAGAAATAAAGAAATCTGTGGTTGTTTGTTTTTTCATCTCAATATAATGAAATAAAATAACCCTTTTGTTTTTGTTTAGTTCTATGCCCCTATCCTGCAATAACAAATTGAGTTGGTATAGGCATTTTGGACGCAGCTATTGAAATAGCGGCCCTAGCTACAGTTTCTGATACTCCGCTCATTTCATAAAGTATTCGACCCGGTTTAACAACGGATACCCAATATTCGGGAGATCCCTTTCCTGAACCCATACGTGTCTCTGTGGGTCTTACTGTAACTGGTTTGTCGGGAAATATACGTATCCATATTTTTCCACCACGACGCGCATATCGTGTCATTGCTCTTCGCCCTGCTTCTATTTGTCTAGCTGTGATCCAAGCGGGTTCAAGTGCCTGAAGAGCATATCGACCAAAACTAATATGATTACCTCGACAAGATATCCCCCGCATTCTTCCTCTATGTTGTTTACGAAATCTGGTTCTTTTGGGGTTATAGTTGATGGTCGTTTCTTGATTCCATCTCTACTGCAGAACTGGACATGAGAGTTTCTTCTCATCCGGCTCCTCGCGAATGAAATGATTCAATAATATTAGATACTTCTAATAAATAATGCACTAAACTAAGTAATGTTTTTTTTAATATTTAATTTGTTGAACTGTATATACAATACAATCAAGATACAAAGCTAGACATATATATTTATTTGTAAATATAGATAATGCTTTTTTTATTTATATTATAACGAATCATTCTTTTTTTTATATCCCTATTGAACTACGCCAAACACAATATTGTAATCCAATAAACAAGGGTTTCGCGAGCGAATATTGACTCTTTTCTGCTTCATTCGTAACTTCAATCCAATCCATGACTTCTCAAAATAAATCAATTTGTTTTTGGTTCGTTCCGCCATCCCACTCAATGAATCATTAGCATTCGTTTTCAATAGAATCTATGCAGTCACAGGTTCCACCGTTCCTATAGCTTCTCCATTAATGGCTAGGTCTGAACTCTGCAACGGAGCTCTCAACAAAATTCGGTCCCGGGTCAACCTTCTCAGTTTCTATTAACTCCAGGCTCTTTATTATTTTATACTTAATTTTTTTGTATACTAATATTTTATTTTATATTCAGTATTGATGCTTTATCACATTGCCTTTATATGAGATAATTCATAGACCATACATATTCAAATCATATATCATTGGTATTTTTGTTCTCTCTTTCTATCATCCTTCCATTTATCCACATCCCTTACTTTTGCCTCACAACCCTTCTTTTTTATGGGATAAATTTCAGTTGCTACAACTATATGATTGATCCAGTCATATAGTGACTCTTTCTTGGGATCTAGACAATACGAAGAAATAAGTTGGTTATTTATATGGTTATTAAGTTCATAGTAGAGTTCAGTCTATATTTTTTAGAAATCCTAACTCTAAACTGACTTTTTTTTTAAGTTAAAGAAAAAATTAACGAGTCACACACTAAGCATAGCAATTCTAACAAAAAATGGTCAATCGAATTTTTATTCAACCCTATAGAATTGGAATTGCTCTTTTTTTTTTAATAGAAAAAGAATGAAACAGTTTGTAATTTTTTGTTCTATCACTATAGATTAGCCAGAATA